AAAAAATAGAAGAGAAAAGTCATCCAAAGTTATATACAAATCACTACCCCCTTTTTTGTATTTCCTTAATTTATTTCCTTAATTGAATTTCGTAGGACGAAGTTCCTTAAAAACCTCTGCCTTCTTTAAAATATCCTGAACAGTTTCTGTAGGTTGAGCCCCTTTTTCAAGGAAATATAAAATAGCAGGAACATTTAAATAAGTTTGATTCTTTATCGGATCATAAAAACCTACTTTCTGAAGATCTTTTCCTTCTCTTCGGGATCGAACATCAATTGCAACGATTCGATAGACGGCTCATTGGGATAGATATAGATGAACAACACCCCCCCTAGAAACGTATAGGAAGCTTTCTCCTCGTACGGCTCGAGAAAAATGATTGATTTGTATCTCTATGGAATTCTATCTAAGAAATGACAACTGGATCCATAAAATGATCAAAGTAATTAAAATGATCAAAGTAATTAAAGATGTAAGTCGTTTTTTCTTCGTTCTTCCTTAAAATGAAAAAGAAATCATTCGTATTCTCATAACTCAAGTTGGATAACTTTCAAATAGTTCAAAGGAAAATCTTTCGACAATTTCATTTATTGAGTGGTCTTTCCTCCTTTTTTGTTTGTCTCGTTTAAAATTGGATTCTTCAGTCTGATCCAGTTATTAAGACAATAAAAAAGGTGTTTCCTTGTTCTGGGATCCTTTATCTTTGTTTTATTTTAAATCATTGGGTTTAAACATTACTTCGGTGCTTTTTAATCCTTTCAAAATGGCAGCAACATACCCTTTTTGCGATTTCTATGAAAAAATCCTACAAGATGGTGGATTCCCTCGTGAAACACTTTGGATCGAAAAAGTTTGATCAATTCAAATAAATTTTGTAATTTGAAACTTGCTCGAATTGGATTCTTTCGATTTCCATACCTAAGATATATTTACGAAGTTGTTTCAATTTTTTTTATTGATTGGCATTAACCCTAGACCCTTGCCCCGAGAAAGAAATTAATACTTTCTACTCGAGCTCCATCATGGACTATTTACATTCCAAGACAACAAAAAACGAGGGGTTCTAGTGAAACAGAACCAATGATGTCGAGCTAAGAGCACCTTCATTCCTACAAAAAATGGTGGATGTACAAATCCACAACGGATCGTGTCCTTCAAGTCGCACGTTGCTTTCTACCACATCGTTTCAAACGAAGTTTTACCATCACATTCCTCTAAGAACCGGTATGGAATTGATTCAATTATGGAATCATGAATAGTCATTGGTTGGGATGATGTATATTCGCCATAATGTATAATATTCTCTATATCTAGAGTCTAGTCCTTGATTGGGATGATGCTTAGCCATACTCTATGGTCTATAGATATAACTAATACTATAAATAGAGGTGGAGTAAGCTTTTTCTCAAAAATTTGTAGGTAATAATCTAGAGATGGAGAAAGATTTCTACGAAGAAATTCTAGTAAAAACTCATTCCTAATACTTATAAGTATCACTTTATATTTTCCACTAGGTATAACTGTTACTGGATATTTATAGAACCCCATTATTACGTAGAAATATTTTACTTCATCTTCATCTTCATCGAACATATGATTTTTCCTTTTAGTCAATTGAGGAAGTTAACTTTGTTCATCGAATAGAGGATTCTTAGTCAGTTGAGAAAGTTCACTTTGATAGAACATTATTATTATATAACATTATTATTAATTTGTCTACCATTATTAACATTATAATATTTATTAATAATATAATATTTTTTAATAATCAATAAGACGAATAAACGAATTCTTTTTGATTCTGCATTTTCACGTGACTTAATAGGAGAGAAAGATTCAGCTTCTAAGGAATGATTAAAACTATTTATCTTTCGAAATTTATTCGAAATTTATAAAGTTCCCCTTTCGACATCATTATTCCAAGAAAATTTGATAGTTAAAAATAACTTTTAATCAGCTTAGGAAAAAAGATAAGTCTTTTTTTCATCCGATTGAGAAAATCCAAAGAATGGGGAGGGTTTCGTATCTATCAATTCAATCAAATACACTGAGCAATTGTCATCGTTTAGAGATATTGAAATGAACGCCTTCCCATTACTGATTAACTCCTATCTACCCCATTCTATGGGACTGATGCAGCATAAATCAAAAGAAGGGGGTGTCCTAGTCTTTTTTATTTTTACGAAATGCAAGTTGTCTAGGCACAAAGCCAAACAAGTCCAGATTAAGTCCAGTTTTTGCTCCTTTTTTTCTATTTTAGCCTACCTCATTGATTAAGAATTAAGAGACTTAGTGAATTTAATTATTACCAAAAACCTCCTCTTGGCAAAAAGTCAAGAAATCGACAAAAATGAAAATGGAATCTAATTAGGCTAATTTAGGGGGTAGAGAATACGCGATAGGGAATATGGATTCTTTCGCATCTCGATTCAGTTTTTGAAAAAAAAAGATTCATCGAAGAAAAAAATAAGAAACAACAATCACATTCCAGCTAACATTT